CATCCATTAGTTCGTAAAGGATTCAATGCAGACTTTGATGGGGATCAAATGGCTGTTCATGTACCTTTATCTTTGGAAGCGCAAGCGGAGGCTCGTTTACTTATGTTTTCTCATATGAATCTCTTTTCTCCGGCTATTGGAGATCCCATTTCGGTACCAACCCAAGATATGCTTATTGGACTCTATGTATTAACGATCGGGAATCGTCGAGGTATTTGTGCAAATAGGTATAATCCATGGAATCGCATAAACTATCAAAATGAAACAGTTAATGATTATAAGTATAAATATACTACGAAAGAGAAAGAGCCCTATTTTTGTAGTTCCTATGATGTACTTATAGTTTATCAGCAGAAACGAATCAATTTAGATAGTCCTTTGTGGCTTCGGTGGCGACTAGATCAACGTGTCATTGCCTCAAGAGAAGTTCCTGTCGAAGTTCAATATGAATCTTTGGGTACCTATCATGAAATTTATGGGCACTACCTAATAGTAAGACGTATAAAAAAACAAACCCTTTGTATATACACCCGAACCACTGCTGGTCATATTTCTTTTTCTCGAGAAATAGAAGAAGCCATACAGGGGTTTTGTCAGGCCTACTCATACGGTACCTAAGCTAAGGAATTATGTAATACCGCGGGAATTTGGATCTCTCCGGTTCAACTGGAATCATAATTCCTTAATTTCTACATGAATCGAGATCCAGTAAAGGAGGTCTTCGAATCACTGACTCAAACCCATTGGCGAATCCTACTCAGCGGAATAGAGAAGTACTTATGGCAGAATGGGCTGATCTGTTCTTTTACAATAAAGCGATAGATGGGTCTGCCATGAAACGACTTATTAGCAGATTAATAGATCACTTCGGAATGGCATATACATCGCACACCCTGGATCAAGTAAAGACTATGGGTTTCCAGCAAGCCACTGCTACATCCATTTCATTAGGAATTGATGATCTTTTAACAGTACCTTCTAAGGGGTGGCTAGTCCAAGATGCTGAACAACAAAGTTTCATTTTAGAAAAGCACCATCATTATGGGAATGTACACACAGTAGAAAAATTACGCCAATCCATTGAGATATGGTATGCTACAAGTGAATATTTGAGACAAGAAATGCATCCTAATTTTAGGATGACTGATCCTTCTAATTCAGTCCATATAATGTCCTTTTCGGGAGCTAGAGGAAATGCATCTCAGGTACACCAATTAGTAGGTATGAGAGGATTAATGTCGGATCCCCAAGGACAAATGATTGATTTACCGATTCAAAGCAATTTACGCGAAGGACTTTCTTTAACGGAATATATCATTTCCTGCTACGGAGCCCGCAAAGGAGTTGTGGATACTGCTGTACGAACATCAGATGCTGGATACCTCACGCGTAGACTTGTTGAAGTAGTTCAACACATTGTTGTACGTAGAACAGATTGTGGCACTACCCGAGGCATTTCCGTGAGTCCTAGAAATGGGATGACGGAAAGAATTTGGGTCCAAACACTAATTGGTCGTGTATTAGCATACAATATATATATGGGCTCACGTTGCATTGCCGCTCAAAATAAAGATATTGGGGTTGGACTTGTCACTCGATTCATAACCTTTCGAACACAACCAATATATATTCGAACCCCCTTTCTTTGCAGGAGTATATCTTGGATCTGTCGATTATGTTATGGTCAGAGTCCCACTCATGGCGACCTGGTCGAATTAGGAGAAGCAGTAGGTATTATTGCGGGTCAATCAATCGGCGAACCGGGGACTCAACTAACATTAAGAACTTTTCATACCGGTGGAGTATTCACAGGTGGTACTGCAGAACATGTACGAGCTCCTTTTAAGGGAAAAATAAAATTCAATGAGGATTTGGTTCATCCCACACGTACACGTCATGGGCATCCTGCTTTTCTATGTTATATAGACCTGTATGTAACTATTGAGAGTCACGATATTCTACATAATGTGAATATTCCACCCAAAAGTTTTCTTTTAGTTCAAAACGATCAATATGTAGAATCAGAACAAGTGATTGCTGAGATTCGTGCTGGAACATCCACTTTCAATTTTAATAAAGTTAAAGAGAAAGTTCGAAAACATATTTATTCTGACTCAGAGGGAGAAATGCACTGGAGTACCGATGTGTACCATGCACCTGAATATAAATATGGTAATGTTCATCTCTTACCCAAAACAAGTCATTTATGGATATTATCAGGAGCTCTGTGCAGATCCAGTATAGTGCCTTTTTCGCTCCACAAGGATCAAGATCAAATGAATGTTCATTCTGTTGAACGGAGATCTATTTCTGACCTCTCCGTGACTAATGATCAAGTGAGACACAAATTGTTTAGTTCGAATCCTTACGGTAAAAAGAGGGGGGTTCTTGATTATTCAGGACCTGATCGAATCATATCCAACGGTCATTGGAATTTCATATATCCTCCCATTCTCCACGAGAATTCTGATTTATTGGCTAAGAGGCGAAGAAATAGATT